TCTACCAACTGAGCTATCCCAACAATTTAGGAACAAAATTTGAACCGGTGACACAAGGATTTTCAAGCCTCTGCTCTACACAACTGAGCTATTCCCTAATTTTTTCGATTTTCAAAAAGAGGACTTTCTTTGTGAATGTAAGGAAAATGAGATGGGCTGGGAATAATTCACTTTGGGTCTATTTGTGAAAGAGTAAAATGAATAAGAAAGATATTGAATTTTCTTTGAACCACTTATAAAAAAAAGAGAATTATAGTAAAGAAGTAAAACGGGCTTTTTACTGGGGATAGAGGGACTTGAACCCTCACGATTTCTAAAGTCGACGGATTTTCCTCTTACTATAAATTTCATTGTTGTCGGTATTGACATGTAGAATGGGACTCTCTCTTTATTCTCGTCCGATTAATCGTTTTTTGTTATAGAAGAATTTGAGTTACCAACGCAACGTAGTCAACTCCATTCGTTAGAACAGCTTCCATTGAGTCTCTGCACCTATCCTTTTTTATTCTCTTTTTTAAACCCTTGTTTTTCAAAAAATAAAGATTTGGCTCAGGATTGCCCATTTTTAGTTCCAGGGTTTCTCTGAATTTGGAAGTTTTCACTTAGCAGGTTTCCATACTAAGGCTCAATCCAATCAAGTCCGTAGCGTCTACCAATTTCGCCATATCCCCCTTTTAGACAAGGATCCAGTTGTAATTTTACCCAACTTTTTCATTTATCTTGGAACCATTGAGTTCATTATATAATGATTCCTATATTAAAAAATTGTGTATGCCTATTTTATTGGCTATCCCCTCTCGTTCCACCTCTATTGTATTGTATGAATCATCTTTGTTTCAATCAGAAATGATTCTATCATTGATGTATCCACAATTCAATATAGAGAGGTATATACCACATATATATACGTCCCCCTCCCCCCTTTTTTTTTAGAGTGCGCTTTGGAATACTGGAAGGGTCGATATTCTTCCTTATTGTTTTTTTTGTCCTATCTTCATCCCTTTTCGAACGAAATCAGAGGAATGTCTTATTATAATTTTTATTGTTGTATCTTTATCCTTACTTTATACTTTTCTTAGGACTGATCCGCTATAATATGAATCCTTAATTTGTTATAACTATTCTCAAATCTAAAAAAGGAATTCCAATTTTTTGGTATTTTCAATATCTTATTATTATAAATTATTATAAATATAAAAAATTTATTTTTTATATTTTGAATTTATTATAGTTTATTATATAATGGAACGTAAAAAATTAAATATATATATTAAATTAAGATAAAGAATGTAAATTTTAAATTAAGATAAATAATGTAAATTCGAAATATGCTAAATATAAAAATAACAGTAATGTAAATGTATATCATCAATAATTATTATGTATAATAATAAAATTTAAATTAGTCAGATATTTTATTTCTGTTACATTATTAGATCTGTTACATTATTAGAATGAAATTCTATTTAGTCATATTATTCTATTTATTTATTAAATATATTATTAATATTAATTTGCATATTCATTTTAATGAACTAGAATATATAATATATAGTTTATATTAAATTAAATAGTTTATATTAAATATATAGTTCATACGAACTTTACAGCTAATAAATAGCGGGGATCCGGTAGTCTCTTGAATTCCTATGCATTATTTCTGTTATGTGAGCCCGCTTAGCTCAGAGGTTAGAGCATCGCATTTGTAATGCGATGGTCATCGGTTCGAGTCCGATAGCCGGCTTTTTTCTATATCGATTTTTCCATAATTGAGAATCTCTCCATTTCTACAAACGTTGAGTCACTAATCTATTATGTCGTGGTAATTCTAAAAAAAAGTTGATTAGATCCAATTAGATTTATATTTTATATATATATAATAAAGCATAAAACAGAGCCTTAATCTTCTTTCTATATATATACAACAACAAATCTGTATATTAACACAATCCATTTCATTCCATATAGATTTCGCTTTGTTTTGTTTATTCTTTAGTTCAGTCTTAATTTAGATTTCTTCTGTAAAATGAATGAAATTTCAATAAAATAAAAAGGAGCCTTTACTTTATGTCTCGTTACCGAGGACCTCGTTTCAAAAAACTACGCCGTCTGGGGGCTTTACCGGGATTAACTAGTAAAAGACCTAGATCCGGAAGTGATCTTAAAAACCCATTGCGTTCCGGGAAAAGATCGCAATATCGTATTCGTTTAGAAGAAAAACAGAAATTGCGTTTTCATTATGGTCTGACAGAGCGACAATTACTTAGATATGTACATATCGCTGGAAAAGCCAAAGGGTCAACAGGCCAGGTTTTACTACAACTACTTGAGATGCGGTTGGATAATATACTTTTTCGATTGGGTATGGCTTCGACCATTCCCGGAGCCAGGCAATTAGTTAACCATAGACATATTTTAGTTAATGGTCATATAGTGGATATACCAAGTTATCGTTGCAAACCCCGAGATATTATTACTACGAAGGATAAACAAAGATCAA